CAGCCAGCAAACAGTTAGCCTTCCTCTACAAGGAATGGAAGTGTGGATGAATCGACATCAAATAGAGGAATTTTTTTCTTTTTAGCAATAACATGATAAGAGCATTCCTTTCACAAAAACCTACTATCCTGCCACTTCAGCACCTTGTGATCTTTGAGAAGATCATTACGAGCCCTCTCCTAGAATGTTTTTGTAGATTCAAAAAATTCCAGGGTGGATCAGGACGAGAATGAATCCGGGAATCCAGGACATACTAATACTGGGGCTTCTCCTCTGGGGAGGGGTTTTTTATAGAGAGAGAGGTGAGTCGAGGGTAGCCTCCCGCTTGACCGATTTCTCGGAGTCGGAGGAAGATCTCTCATCTGATGACCCTGAACAAGAAGGAGCGAAGCAGCTCGACTGAAAGGAGAGGAGCGAAAAGCGATGTGAGATCAACAGCAAAAGAAAGAAGAAAAGGGCCATGATCCTATGTTCGTTTTCGCCATGCCCTGATGATGCGCTCCTAGCTCGCGGAGCTACATACCAGAAAAAGAAAAAGACTCTATCTATTACTTTGAGAAGAGAATCGTTGGTTTGACCGACGGACTACGTGGGAAATACGAGATCTAGGGTCGATGGTTTTGAGCTACATGTTCTCCCCCTGCCCTTGAACGATAGAAGAACTACTTATCTTCTCTTAGGCAGGGGTCGATCGGTTCGCATATATGGTCAATCAATAGGTCCGCGGATCTATTCTTCTATACGATAAATCGCCATCTCGTAGCACCACCACGACACCGATTCTCCGGCAAACCCCCCAATTTCCCGACAGTTAGGTAGCCGATAGTAGTAGAAGCTCTAAGGCCGCTATTCCTGACATAGTAAGGCCTTTACCGATCTGTTCTAGTCATCCGTTCTCCAAACGTTGTCTACCTAGTGAACATGATGCCTCTTCGAAGAATTCCATTTTGATTTTCCGAATTAGGACTTCTGTTTTCCTCCGGTATGCTGCTCCATCATCTTCTATCCTGCGTCTAAGTAGTTGAAGGGGGCAAGTTGCATAATCGTTTAGGCTTTGTGATTATACTTCGCTTGCTTGCACGACTCAAAACCATCGAGCCTCCTCTTTGCTTGAAAAATCAATATTACTTCGCTATATTTCTCTGAGCTCCTAGGCAACTGATCCTACTCCCTAAGAAGAGTCATTAAGAGAGAGGGCGTTAAGCAAGAGCTAAGACAAAACGTACCAATTGGTGGCGGAGAACTAGACTATTCGCCCGGGACGTTGAAAGATTTGTCAGAAGGTTTCGTCTTTGTCAGGAAGAAAAAGGGGGCAAGAGGGTCGATGGTTTTGAGCTCGACCAAGGGGGGAGGAAGGGACCGTACCTGTACCGAAGAGACCTTGGGAAGGCATCTCTATCTCTTTAGTCTTTTTTCCATCTAATAAGACCTATTCTATTCGGATCATGACAGCTGATGGTAGTGATTGCCCTTCATAGCAGGCTGGAATTGGAAGAGGATCACGAATAATGCAATAGCCGGGTCTTTTTTGATGCCAAACCTGCCGTAGTCGGTATCGCAGCAGGAAATAAGACGTCGCATAGTTCCGGTGACTCTTTCTGAAACCGGGGAGGCCCTTGCAGTCGGCATTAGCGCTGTGGAAAGGACGGAAGAACGGATTGCGATTGCCATAAGTAAAGGAACTGATTGCAGGGAAGGAAGTCAGTTTCATTTTCTTTATCTTATAATAAGATCAGTAGCTGCACATTCAGAAGCGAAACTGGTCGAGTGAAGTAGGAGCCTAGCTTTACAAAAGCAATAGCCTGATTAGTCAACTGGAAAGCGAGTGAGTGACCTAAGTTGAGTAGGAATTCGGAATAACAATAAAATAAGTAAGGCTGGTGTAGAAGCTCTTGTGCTAGAATCAGCTCTTGGGAGAGCAATTCAATCAGCCGTTGATGCAAAATAAGCTGTTCCACTATAAGCTTTTACTGCTCGAGTACTCGTAGCCGTTGCTTGAAAGCTAACTTCATGCCCGGTCTTATAGGCTGCTAGCTAGGGCATGGGGAGCACTAAGGCTAAGGGGAAGGAACTGATTTAGTTAGCAAGACTAGCTGCTCTTTCATCACTAAGCGGTGCTGGAGAGAGAACTGGGGGCTTTTTCCACTCCGCGATAACTATGGAATTTCATAATAGAAAAAAGAAAGGATTTTATTTTAGGAAAGGTATGCCAGTTGCTGAAGCAGTACAGAGATTGCTTTGCATGGGACTATCATGAGATGACTGGTTTAGATAGGGAAGATTACACGTCAAACACAAAAAGGTAGCCTTAGAGTTTGAGACAGAAATCCCAAAAAATGGAAATTTTTTATCACGTCTCTGGCACGGCAAGAACCGTAGGAGGAGAGTCACTGGAGAGATGGTGGCTTAGTATAGTGATGGGCAATCAGGGACTCAATTCCCCGGTACGAGCTCTATCCATCTAAATCCGAATAGCTCAGCAGAGTAAGGTTTCCCCGTGGATCCTCTCTCGGTTAGGGCTTCCCCCCTACTCCTTCACTCGTTCTCTTTGCCCTTTTTGGAAGGTTCTAATTTCATAAATGAACATACTCCTTGTTTCCTTTTGAAACTGAGAAGTGGTGATTGGAGTACCAAAACAGGAAGCTTTTTCTAATTGAATGCATGGGTTCTCCGGTGGAATTAAGTTAGTGGTCAGTTAGTGCTAAGGGCTTCCGGGCGGCAGAGGCAGACCGCCACATACACACAAATAAAAAAATCATAATTGAAGAAAGCTCACAAGAGATCAAAGCGGCAGAAGATCTAGGGTCGATGGTTTTGAGCTCTGCAGTCATCTTCCCCGGAAAAGGGGTGCCAATGACAAATGAGATGCTGGCTATAGAATCCTTACCCCAGGACTTCGGTTGCAAACCCCCCCAAAATGGGTATCTTAGTGATCCCAAGTTGTCCAAGGTCCTGCCTCCATAACATGTTCCTTAGGTGAATCTTCACCGGCGAAAACGGAGAGGAGGGCGGTCAAGGTAGAATAGTGGGTGGGTAGGTCTAGGTATGAAGAGAAGCGGTGCACATATGAATGAATTCTTCTTAAGCTTGGAAAAATGGATTTCTGGGTAAAATCTTTCATTTCCTTACTAACCAACTCGGCCCGTATAAGTTGTTGCGTATGTGAAAAAGAAAGACCTTCGAATGGTTTTGCTATTCGACCGACCAAGCTTAGTGGTTTTGTGCAGGCGAAATAGACTCTCCTGAGGGAGGAGATGACTTCTGGTCTGATGTAGCCAACCAAGGGTCGATGGTTTTGAGCTGATACTGGAGAAGGCGAGAGCTAGCTTCAGGATTTGCTCCTAAATTCCAGCTATGATCGACCTTTCGAATGATTCAGTGCTCTCTTCAACCGGCGAGTTTAGCCTTGTCAGTGCTCTCAGAAACCAGATCAATTAGGTCTGGATCGGCTCACTGAACACTTTCCCAATCGAAATGAATTCGAAAGGCGAGACACGACACTCACAACACGAGACTCGAATCGAGGATCAACCCCGGTTACAGAGGGCGTTAGCTCAATTCATAGCCTTCCTTTCTCCTTCCCTGTCAAGATGAACAATGCGGCTAAGCGTGCAGATTGTTGGTTTGGCGCGAAGTGAGCTTGGCAGCTCTGAGTAGAAGTGCTCTCCTGCAGCCTAGATCTAGCTCTGCTTGATAGTTTCGTACTGACGGATCGTAATAACATAAACTTTTTCGGAGTCTGGGGACCGACAGAAGTCAAGGAAAAGTGCCGGTGGGTGCAGGTTGCTGTTGCGTCTATTGCGATGCTTTGAGGCGCTTTCTTATCTAGAGCTGAACTAGCCTGAAGGAAGGGTGTTGATCCTCGCACCGAACTCTAAGCGAAATGTAATTAGTTTTGTTTTAGTCCTGATCAATACATTAGTTGTTTGCCCACCCTAAAATGGCACGATAGAATTCCGATTAGGCTGTTGTCGGCGCTGTGGGACCTTTGTTTGATAGTATCTTTGAAAGAAGAACCGATCCGATGCTGCTAAGATCTCGAGTGCCATCCTCAGTTCAAATATAGCAGTTAAAGAATCCGGTAGCCAGGGATTCGACTCTCATTCTGAGAAGGGAAACCTACCTTAAGAGAAAAAGAACAATCTAGCAATGTTCTAGAAGTAGCTATCAACGGCAGAGGAAGTTGCTAGCACTATCTAACGACTCTCTTTGTACTAGTGTCCTGCGCCTCTAGGAAGGGCTCAACTCAATCCCAACATGGTTCTCTGTAACTGGACGAATTCGGTTTTCCTTATCTTTTGGCTATTGATGACAAGACTTGACTTCAGGCGCTTTCACCACTAGGGGAAAGAACAACAACAACACGGATCTACTGACGGACTAAGAGGGAATAGACGGGAAGCAAGCATAGGAGCTAAGGTCGAAAGCGAGCGAGGAGAAAAGGAGCCCACCCCCACCCGTTCGTGCACCTTACCCAAGGTACACTCACTTTGAACTACGCAATGTCCTCTTAATCGCCGAGGGCTTGTTCCCTCAAGCGCCGGGGGCTAAGTTACCTCCAGCATCTCATTCTCAGGTAGGAATCGAACCTACGACCGGTATCAGATTAACATCCCGACCGCTCTACCACTGAGCTACAGATACAGGGCTTTAAGGCATTGGTTTGCTAAATCAAGAAAATTCTATCATAGGTCGATTCCCATAATCAAATATACAAAATAGCAATTAAAGGTCGAAAACTTCTACTATATGTAGAAAACTACTCTGTCACTACTAAACTTATCCCGGGAGGAGTCATACTCCTTCATAAGAACCCGGTATATAGAAAAGAGATATAGTACCACTCCATACAAACGCCGTAGCTTACAGTTTAAACTTATGGGAACACTATTCCATCGAGCCTTAAATACGAGTAAATAAGATTTATGAAATGCCCTTATAAGGACGCGGATTCAATTCAACTGATAGATGAGCCTATCCAGACGCATATTATAACAAATAAAACGAAAACACACGCTTTCCCGGAGGAAATAATGAGAAGACTGAGGGTCAAAAAGACCATTAAAAGAACATAATATCGCAGTCTTATAAAAACTTTTGAATTCATTCCGCTTCCAACTGCATCACTCACTTTGTCCTCTTCAGCCTTACTTTGAAAGCTATTTTTTACTAAAGATCATTCCTTTTTCTCATCATCACTTTTCTCTGTAATATCATCATTATTAGTTTTATAATCATCACCTTTATCTTCATCGCATATATGACTATCAGATAGATCTACTATTTCTCTAGTATGATGATTAGTTTTATTTTCTAAATTTGTAAATGAATAAATTGATCCCTTATCATCAAGGATGAGAAGTCCTCCCTTATAAGAAATAGCGGATTCCCCTGGAAGAAGAGTTAGGTAACTGGCAGACAATTCTAATTCTTCTAGTAATGAGACCATAATGGGAACGAGACCTTCTAGAGATACATCCTCCGGTCTGTCTACGCGGATTGGGACTAGAATCTCATCACAATAGCGAGCGAAAGGAAGCTGGGGAAATAGGGATCGGAAAGCCCTATCAAAGTTATCTAAAAAGATATTAAGCAAGCCTACACTGGATTAGCTCTTTTCAGGAATAAGAGAAAAGGGTGCTACTCTTTGAGGAATGTCCGCTCTTACACAAGTAACTGCTGTTGTCGCCTTGTCCGTCGTTCTCTTATCCGCTTTTTAACGTTGGGATCCTTTCTTTCCCCTTCCCATAAATCCGTGTTGAGGAAGGAAGTGACATAAAGAAAAGGAAGATCATGCCTTGATAGAAAGGGAATCCTCATAGGCTGCTCTCGTAAGCGCTATAAGCCTAGCCGCTGCAGCTCTTCTCGTATCCGTTGTTGCTGGTTTAGAGAAGGCAGTGGAAGAGAAAGTAGCTGCGATTGCTTGAGTTCAATCAGTTGAGGTTGGTTTGGTGGTATATCCTTACCAAGTAGTTTTTATGCCGACCCAACGCGATAAAGAAGTAATCAGGAAAGTACTACCACTCATTCAGTCTAATTGTAAGGGTCAAGACCTGCTACTCCTACTTCTACGCTTCCTTTAGCACATGCCCACGAAAGAATGGGCAAGGCTAAATGGTTGACTCCAGTCTCTCTATTGAATGTCAGCCTAAGGACTTCATTATTAGATGAAGCAGCTCTTGCTTGGAGACCTCTTGAATCGATTCTTACTTATACTACAATAATTATTATAACCACAACTTGTCTTGTCGTACTAGAAGTTCGAACTAGAGGCAGGTTTTTGGGAAGTAAGTACTGGCGCAGGGAATGGAGTTTTAAGAACAGGAACATCGTCAATTACATTGACCCTTGGGCTGTTGAACAGAATTCTTTAAATAACCCCATCTCCCACTATAAAAGAAAGTCGTATTCAAACTCCCGGTGTCTGTGGAATAAAAAGACTGAGTTCTAGCTATGTCTCTTGCCTGTCCTGAGTGGAGGGAATCGGTTTATTCGTGAATAAGCATTTCCCGGGAAGATGCTTTGAATGCTGCCCCTTGCCGTAAGCGCATATTTGGCAATGACTGATTCCTTCTGCCATTGATGGAGAAAATCCCAACTAGTACTCAAGATCCGGGACTGAAATCCTACTATTGCTTTCTTCCGGAAGGGAAGAGGTAACTCACCAACAGGTGGAGGATATGAAATAGAGCACCAACAACCGTTCCACTCGAGCGGAACTTCTAACTGAAGCTGCTCACCTTTTTTCAGCGGGGTAGTCTGTAATTGACTTAGTCCCCCGATCTCCTCGCTTCAGTGAATCACTGAATTATAAAAGAGGGCGGGTGGTGATTCGGATCGATCGTACTAGCGATTGGACAAGAAGAATTGGATTAGCAGGGAGGGCCATGACTTCTCGATATTCACCACTGGTAGAGAAAAGTCTTTTATGTTTTTGTAGAGCACAAAAGCTTATCGAGCCTCTATTTTTAGAGTATAGAGAAAGATTGCAGTACGAACGAATTACATGGCTCGCACTGAGTACTATCACCACGCGGCCTGTATGAAAAACAAACTTTGCAGAACCGCTCCCCTAGGCTAGAACCGGATCCGCCAATGCCTTGGAGACCGCAAGAACGCGGAAGCAAAGATCACTCCAACGAATCCAATGAAACCTGTTACCACCCTCATCTGATCCCCAGAGAAAATTAGCAAAAACCTTCTCAATAATCTGAAAGACTCCTTTCGGCATGTGAGCGGCAGCAAGCAAATGCAATGGTAACGAGGCAAGAACATGTTTGACCAAAACAATCTTTCCCCCTGCAGAAAGAAACCGAGACTTCCAAGATAAGACTCTGTTGATTATGGATTGGCAAACATCTGAATAATAGGAAACTTTGCACCTCCCAATATATAGGGGACATCCAAGATATTTAACAGGAAACTGTTTATACGAGAACTGAGTTATTCGCTGAATAACTCTATGTCTAGATAAGGGAAGCCGAGAATGAGCAAGATAACAACTCTTTTGGGAATTGATTAATTGCCCCGAAGCCTTTTCATACATATTTAATACCTCCATCAGGCGTTTCAAAGAACTTGAAGCCGCGCTAGAAAAGACCAAGACATCATCTGCAAAGGCTAAATGAGAAAGGGCTGTCCAGCCCCGAGGAACTTTAAATCCCACAAAACCAGGTTGCAAGACAAGTCGATTAAGAGCACGGGAGAGTACTTCAGCCCCAATAATGAACAAAGCCGGGGATAAAGGATCCCCTTGTCGAAGCCCTCGGGAAGACTTGAAGAAACCAAAGGCAGCGCGCTGCTTACTCCTTCAATAGCAAAGGGTCGATGGTTTTGAGCTCGACCAAGGGTCGATGGAATTGAGCTGGTCTTTCCTTTTTATTTCATAACCTTCTGCCCATTCGTCCTATTCAAGATATCCAATGGCTAGTTCCTTTGCTATCTATGGATGATACGATTTAAAGTGCCACAGCTGCTCCTTCTTCACTTCAAGAAGAGCTTCTTTTCTCTAAGCCCTTCTTTATTCTCAAAGCCCTTTTTCGTCCTTACCCCTTTTGCTTCGCACCTTAGGAAGTTTCCTTTGCTTTGAATCGGAATAGCTATCTAAAGTACCCTACGGCACTAAGACGAATTCTTTCTATTGGCCCTATGGGTTCTTCCTTATTTTCTTAGTACTTTATGATCCGGGTTTCATGCGTAAGTGAAGTCGACACTTGAATAAAAAGAAAGATCAGTTTCACCTGATCCGCCATATCCCTACGGATAATCATAGCTTACAAGATTTTTTTCTTTCTCTTACGTGCCAGTGTAAAGTAAAGGGCCAAGGCAGAACCTGCTTTCTGATAGGTAGCCAGCCCGCCCTTTCTCAGTCAATAGGCAATAAAATCACCTAAGGAAACAGGTAAGAGAATAGCTTTTGCTGGAAAAAGACAGACTGAGAAGAATCCCCTATAGTCTTAGTCATCGGATCGGGGGAACTTCCTCTATAAAGAATCATGTTCTTCCTTTTCTGTCCCCCAAGTAAAGTTGAAGTATAGAATCTCAGTTCTGTTCTAGTGGAAGCCTTTAGACTAGACTATCAATTCCTTCCTTTGGCCTAATCCAGGATAGAAGGTTACACCTCAACGAATAAAAAAGATAAGGTTCATCCCTCCTCACCTCAATGCTATGAATCATAACCCGTTTTCTCCACTTCTGGGACAAAAGAAAAAAACAGTCTTCGTAGAAGCACCTTCTTCCTATTGCTATTGCTTTGGTCCGGAGATGACTTGTGACTTGTATGGAGAGGGTACGCTGCTACGATGTGGCAAGATTAAACTGACCATGCTTAACTTCGATCTAGCTCAAAACCATCGAGCCTGTGTTCGTTCAATGCTTTGCCGGTCAAACATATAATATGATGCATTTCTCTAGTAGTACAGCTGACTAAACACAAGTCAACCCCAAAAGTTCCTTAAAAAGGCTCCACCTAGGGATAAGATTCTTCATTGCACGAACGCCCCCAAAAGTATTGGTTTCTTAGTAGTTGATTCAGATACTGATTGGAGATCGTACGCAATCACCTATTTTCAAAGATTGCATTGTTGTGCCAACTGGCGTGCATGAAGCTAGGGAGCTTTGTGATCTTAGGGAAAACCCTGTCATTCTCGTCGGGCAGGAATAATCGACGCGAAAGCCTGCTTTCTTTCTTGCCGGTTAGAGACGCGGCCGAAAGTTCCTTCTCCTCTCCACGAGCTCATGCTCGGAGGCGCAGGTTAGCAAGACGCTCTAATCGTAGGCCGAGAGCACCATCGCGAAAATAGGAAGTTTTTTATACTGACAGATACGAGTTTACAGAATCCAGAACTCAGATGCTACAAGTAGCTCGATGCAAAAGAAAGACAGAAAGTGTTGAGTAGACTGGGCCTCACACCCGTGACTTCACTCGGCTATCCTTGCTCCTACTGACTAGCTTCTGTCGCATATAGGAACTAGGTGAATCCTTTTGTTCTTTGCCTCTTCCCCTTGTCACTACCCTGGCAAAGTAGGCTTCCCTTCTATATTTGTTCATAAGTGGGCTACCTTTCCTGTAGCTAAGTCACTCCTCTATCTAGTAAGCCACATTAAGACCACAGTTTAGAAGACCTAAGCTAACAACATAAGAAGATATGAGCTAGACCTCCTCACATGGCGTTTAAGGGGCGGGGCTTTCATGATATATCTTAGAGCTAGCATGATTACCTTTTTTCTTATTGAATTCCATCTGCAGCTCCTTCTGTAACCTCTTTTTTGCCCACTTCTCTTCCACACCAAGATCCGTTTTTGAGCGACCACTTCTTGGTGGCTCCTACGGTGCCTGGATCTTCCAAAGATTGAATCTAAGGCTAGCCAACCATTTCAAAACTTCCTCGACAAGGCCGATCTTTAACCAGAAGATGGCACTCGGGTCCTTTTTGAGCTTTGAGCCCGGAATGGTAGGAATCAAAGCTCATGCATGTCGATGTGACGATCAACGGTCGAAAGACCACAGCACTGGTCAGTGCAAGCCAAAATGGACTAAAAGTCAAAGTTTCCGACGAGTTGAAACTCAGGCTCGAGCAGAACTCTAGCAGGATTAAAGCCGTTAACTCACGAGCGAAGCCAGTAGCTGGACTTGCCGAGGGCGTGCCGATCAGAATGGCTGCCAGGCTATACATAGAAAATCCGCAGGAACTCTTGTGCTTAATACTTTAAAAGTCAGTATGGGCTGCACATGCAGCAAGAATGTGCTGACCAACCAAAGACTCCCCTGAAAGCTGAGAGCGGTTCAATCCGATATTTGCATTTTTATATGAAAATTTCAAGCTTTGAAGAATGTATTATTACTCTTTATCCTGAATTCGATGAAGCTAATAGCGGAAAGAAAGAATGAAATGAAGGGGAAAGGGCTTTAGCTTAACATAAAGGCAGGGGAATGAAAGTAAGTCGACTGTAAGCGTACACAACTAGCTCTCTTGCCTTCCCACCACGAATAAGATCTTTTCTTTTGTTTCTGGAAACACCCGATCTACCAAGACCGAGACCTTAGTCGTAAGGAACGGATTTCTTAGTTCGTTCCTTCCTTCTAAGACCTTAGTCGTAAGCTGTTTCCGTAGCTTCGTATGAGCTAAGACCGAAAAAGGCAGCAATTCAAATTCCAGAGACGGTTGACCGCCCTTCGGATTCACTTGCCTCTGCTCTCATGTCAGTCTCTTACGCGCTTTCAAAGCTTACAGCTTCTTTCGTATTCGCTATTCGAATCAGTTCCTTAAGAAGCAGTTACCAACCATTTAAGTTGCTTTGAGTCCTTTGAAACAGCTATTTAGTCTTGAGTTTCCTGTCCTGTACTTTACTTTTGGTAATTCATCTAGTGGAGTGCCCTAGCGGTTATAATTAGAATAAAATCTCTCTAGTACGACTTCCTGTAAGCCAGTGCTTTGACCTATTGCTAAAAATGCTTTACCAGGCCAGCCAATAGCAGTTATCTCGCTTCTGCTAAGGTCCTTTCGATAGACTTTCCGTAGCTCAGTACTGCAGATCGTTGACGCTAAAAGCTCCTTGTGACAACTGTACTTACTGCTGTACTTGTTAAAAGAGATAGAGCCGTCTCGCTATGACTCAAAGATGGTAATAAGCTAATAGATGGGCCTCATCTCAAAAAGGTGGAAGAGAGATAGAATGAGTCAATGCGCATTTCCAGTTGAGATTCAATGTGGGAAGAGTCCTTGTCTCTAACTCACTATAGGCTCGGGAAAGAAAGAGGGCCTTGAGGAGCCATGAGAGCACCATAGAAATCGAAGGATTAGCAGTCGTAAGGCCGAAAGTGAAGAAAGAAGGTCGGCGGGATGGCATCAGTCTTATCTGTCTTAAAAACCAGCTACAAGGCCTCTTTTTAAGCGGTTAAACACGATTTACAGGGGCAAGATGTCAAAATTACAGAAAGATGTCCGATTGCGATACACAATATAAGTCATTAGCGATAGTCGACTACGTAGGCGCTTAGAGAGTGGAAGAGGTCCCAGAATCAGAGGTAGTAGCAGCAGTAACACTGTACATCAACAGGTTCTATCCCGATCTGCTTTCGGTTAAGTAAATCTCTCACTATTCATTAGATTTCGTTTGTAAACAGCCTATCCTTTGATAGGAGCTATGAGAACAGCCATTAGGTTAGGCTTTGTTGGTGACCGACTGTTGTATTGCCAGTTAATCAGTACTCTCTAGAACTCTTCTACCGTAGAAGGCAAGGCGTCTCTTGCCGAGTTAAGAACCTAACTTTACTTTAGAGCGATCTCTCGTGTGGACTTTCTCAATGTGACCCACGAATACCACACCACCCACTAGGAGTAGATCAAAGAGTTGTAAACGTCAGTTCCATATCGAAGGTAGGTTGGAAGCAATTAATGCTTAATAGCTTTTAACCTTAAAGAGCTGTAACTCATGTACCAAAGTCAATTTGTTAGTTCCAGTTTAGTGTACCCGTCTAGCTTAGTCCCTATATCGTTCATACCACGAAAGAGGAATGAATAAGGTGCTTTACTTGAGATAGAACATGAAAAGCTATGTAAGAGGTAATCGACCTATTCGCCTAGTTGCAATTGTTCACAGGAACATAGTAGGTTAGGGTCCATGTCGTCTAAGACCTATTAGCGTATCGAATATAGCCAAGGGGAGGTCCCTGCCAGCCAGGTGAACCTCTAGCCATCGAGCAACACTTTTCGAAGTAGGAGTAATAGCGCATACCTTCCGTAGTCTACTGTTCAACAATCTCAAGTTCCCATACAGGAAGTGCTATTTCTTGCTTCATTTCTGGAAAGTCAGCTAAAAAGCGAGTAGGGTAAAAGAGATTCGGATAGGAGAGCGATTAGTAGAAGGCGAATGAATAAGATCCCTTCGATTGAATTCCGAAGTCGCTTCATCTAAACTAAGGGAAAGAGAGTTTAAAGGCTAAGCAGGGCTGAGTTGGCAGCCCCAGGAAAGAAGGGAATGTCCAGCATTTAGTACCTTATATTCTTTCTGACCCCAGTCGAGTAGGGCAAAAGAGGACAAGCGGAAAGGGCATTATGGACTCAATTCCCCGGTTTCCATGGAAAGGTGTCGAAGGAAATGAATCCATAGTCGAAGGAATAGGCACATTTAGAGCTGTGTTACTTGAAAGAATAGAATGCGCAGTTGAGGGAGGTGCTCTTGTTGGAATAACCGCTCTTTTAGGGTTCTTTGGCCGCTCTTAGCAAGAATGGGATTGATTCTTAGAATACGGCCGAAGAAAGAGGCACCCTAATATGGGACGAGCGATACACGGGCCTTCTTTGTGGCTTGGTGTTAACTGTAGCACTATCAAACCTTGAAGGTTAAGTTAGTCTTCCATGAACTCAATCCCACATAAATGCTGTGGCATAAGTTATCTAGCTACATTCTATTACCGGTTGACACCCCCTTGAAACTGAAAAAAGTCTTATGGGATAACATAGACAAGTATGCCGTCTATCTCTTTAGAAAGAATATCTAAATATATATTCTATGGCCAAGCCCAGGGATTGACAAATCTATAGTGGCGGGTCTATCTTCTTCTGGGCGAGCTGCGGAGCTACTTTATTCTTTCTTTCATTCCATCGTCTTGCTTGATTGGTTGAAGAGAGCGCTTTGATAAGACTGTTCCGCGGAGAGTGTGGCTAAACACTTCTTCACCTTTCGGCCGAATGGTCGGAACTGTGATCCCGATTAGATAGTTACATTCTTATCCTCTCTATTTTGGCTTGGGGAACTATTAGGCTCATCTCTCTGAGTTCGAGCGGTTGAACTCCTCCCAGGCGAATCAATAATGATTGTGGCTGGACTCCTCTATTCATCTATCAATCTCGTTTATGAATGTTATGATGGCCAGGCATAGCCGGAACTCTTTCGTAGGCTGCTCTCGAGGCAGTTGCTTTAAACTAATCTCCCGCAGTCACCCACCATGATCGGAGCTGAGATTCTTCATACTAGCTTGGTTAGGTCAATATCTGTACCATCGCTTCTATTTGATGTAATATAGTATAGAGATCGGCTGAAGGTGAGAAATCATCAATGAAAGTAGATGCTGCTTCCCTGGCTTCAACTTCACATGATAGGGCCGTATCTGATGAATCTTTGCCTTTTAGTTGCCTTCAACTGGCCGATCAATAAGAGTAGGCATTCAGCCAGACTCCATGACTCGGGTAAATCAGCTCCACTCCCGATGCTCTTGCTATGCTCGAGCCTGATGACTTCCCTTTTCAATTGGCCGTACCGGGAAGAGTAGAGTCTGACCCGCTTCATTGCCCGAAACCAACCTTGAAAGGATAAGTTGGAACTAATTGCCAGTTTTCCAACTCAAGATCTTTTTTCATTCTACTTTAAAGACAGAATCTAATGAGAAACCTAAGGTCCACAGCATCTCCTTGAGCAGCACGACACCGGATCCATCAAACAAAGGATCTTCAAAGAGATCCGACAGAGCTTGATTACTACGGGAAGTGGATAGCCGGGGAGCATCTCTCTTAGGCCTTCTGTTCATCCATGGCGAGTCGTATCGTATAATAAGAGAAGAGATCATGCAGCTGTTCATCTAACTAGAAATTTCAAATTGCCGATGTGATACGCAGAGACGAGCTGACTAGACGGAAATTGCATATAGAAAGAGAAATGATTCGTCTTGCTTGATCGTGGTACATGCTTTTTACTGAACCTCCCATTGCTCTATCTCCGATAACATGCAGCTGATAATGAAGACATATATATAGAAAGTATGCAGTGAGGGTGGTTCTAAATCACTAGGTAGCCGTACTTAACTCGGCCCAAGCTTGACTTAGCCCAAGCAATGGCCACTCCCATGTATTCCTTGGTCAACAACCAAGAAAAGCGATTTCTAGTCTACTTCTTCACTACTCCTACAGGCTTTCTGTCTGTCTGGAGGGAATTTCATTTTCTCAATCAATCAATATGTTTAACAACTTTCGACGCATCTTTCTCTTTGATGAAGGGAGTCTTAACTCAAATTCCAGTAGTGCAACATCTTCTAGAACTCCGAGTCAATCTACAACTACTATTAGCGATTATAGTTTTCCATCGTCCGGAACTTCTCCTTCTTGTGAGGGTATTTATGAAGACCACCCTGGTCTTAACCCTTCCAGTGAACGTATAGTAGAACTTCAATCTGATATACGCGAGAAGTTGGGGGAGTTAATGCCTAACAAGAGTGCCCAAGATGTGTTGGTTGCATCCGAGGCTGTACATGGTGAAAGCAACAATATCGAATTTTTAGAAGCCATTTTAGATGATTTGAACACAAAGGGAGTAGGAAGTGAAGAATTTAGGACTGCCCTGGATCTAGCGGGGATAGTTCCCAGCCCACTTGAGCAATTTACCATTCTCCCATTGATTCCTATGAAAATAGGAAACTTGTATTTCTCATTCACAAATTCATCTTTGTTTATGCTACTCACCCTCAGTTTGGTCCTACTTTTGCTTCATTTTGTTACTAAAAGGGGAGGAGGAAACTCAGTACCAAATGCTTGGCAATCCTTGGTGGAGCTTATTTATGATTTCGTGCTGAACCCGGTAAACGAACAAATAGGTGGTCTTTCCGGAAATGTTAAACAAAAGTTTTCCCCTCGCATCTCGGTCACTTTTACTTTTTCGTTATTTCGTAATCTCCAGGGTATGATACCTTATAGCTTCACAGTTACAAGTCATTTTCTCATTACTTTGGGTCTCTCATTTTCCATTTTTATTGGCATTACTATAGTGGGATTTCAAAGAAATGGGCTTCATTTTTTAAGCTTTTTCTTACCCGCAGGAGTCCCACTGCCGTTAGCACCCCTTTTAGTACTCCTTGAGCTAATCTCTCATTGTTTTCGCGCATTAAGCTCAGGAATACGTTTATTTGCTAATATGATGGCCGGTCATAGTTCAGTAAAGATTTTAAGTGGGTCCGCTTGGACTATGCTATGTATGAATGATCTTTTCTATTTCATAGGAGATCCTGGTCCTTTATTTATAGTTCTTGCATTAACCGGTCTGGAATTAGGTGTAGCTATATCACAAGCTCATGTTTCTACGATCTTAATCTGTATTTACTTGAATGATGCTACAAATCTCCATCAAAGTGCTTATTTATTTATAATTGAACAAAAGCGAGTCTGAATGGAATGGGTAGTCGTGGAGCATTCCGAGTATTCCAACTTTTCAATCTCAAAGCGGTATATAATCCTTTTGTTTAGGCAAACCTCAGTCCAAAGCGCGTTATCTGGTATAGGTCCTAACATCGTGCCCCTACACTAGTGCAGATAGAGGGTTCTTTCAATTTTATTGAAAGAAGAACCTCTATCTACGTAAATCAATCCGAAAATGCCGAAGAAAAATCGTCTTGAAATGTTTGTCACCCATCAGTTAGTTGGAAAGGGTCTACCTGTGTATACTTGAACTTATATCCTCTCACTTCCTGGTAAGGTAACCCGGCGAGGAGCGAAAAGGCCAGTTCGTTTGAAAGCTGTTCTATTTCAAATGAACAAGCTTCTTCCTTTTTTCAAGTATCAAGTAAATGAGCTCTCTGTCCCTCTTAGAAGAGCCACCAGGGCTGACTATTTACGTTACGCGGGAGAGACTTTGAGAATTGTCAAAAAAGTGAGTGAATCGGGCGAAAACTTGAACTATGTACATACATACTTTTAAAAAAAGGTAAAGCTCGGAAACCGGTGAGAGAGCAGGGGGATTCAAATAGAAAGCAGGTGATTATGAATTGGTTGGATAACAGTTCTCCCGGGCAATCTCTTCCTCTAGGCATGCTCCCTTATCTGACGCAGGTTCCACGGATTCTAGGACAAGCCAGTAAGAGCTCTCCTCTCCGAGCTGTACCAAAATCAGAAGTTGCAGTGATAGCAGATTGAAAGGCTTCATATTTATTTCCCTCTCTTGGGATACTAATAGGTTCAATAGCAGCACTTAGCTCTATAGAGAGGGAAGGGACTACCTTTCATTAACATAATGTGAGACTAGAGCTTTACCCATAGAAAAGGACTAAATTATTTCCAGTGCGCCCTGGGATATTTTTTTTTTAGTAATTGTAGAAAAAGGGTAAGCGCTTTCAGCCAGTTATCTTCCTAGTGAGCTAGTAGCAAGAATTGCTATCCCTAGTGAAGTATTCGCCCCAGTAGTCTAAGTATCAGTGGGAAATAAATACCTCTAGTCTTCGTCCCTGTCCCCCGCGGTCCTAAGGCCTCTTTTTCCTTACAGTTTTTATTTATAGGCGGCTAAGACCTAAGAGAATGACTTCTCCTGGCGAGCGAAAAAAGTTGTACATCCGCTTGCATTTTTTCTAGTGCTCTCCTGAATCTCTTGTGAGAAAGGAAAACTTACAGCCGGTGAAAGTACTTTGTTCTCGTATGAGAAAGCTAGTTCAAGTCAGCATGCTTTGATAAAATAGAGACTTCGTTTTCTTTATTTAATTTAGCATATTTCTTTTTTGCTATTGCTAAGTCCTTCCATGTGGCTTTTTATCCCTTTTCGCTAGCCAATCCAGTTTCAGTGGAAGTTGGAGTTGCTTTACTTTCTTCTGCAATGATTCCATTCTGGGATTCCGCGCTTCGAAAAGTCCTTAATGATGCGTCTGTAATATAATAGCCTATGTGTCCAAAGAACGTGCTACGCTCGGCCCCCTTTTTCAGTAGATGAGATTAGGATTCAAGGGCTTTCTTTCTCTACTGTTTAGGAAGAGATAGCTGACAGATTCGGCTTAAGTGAGTTCAGTGATAAAGGGCTATCAATCAACATAAAGAAAGTACGACACCGCTCTTTCAAAGGATACAGAAATATCATAAGAGAATAGCCTAGCTAGAACTAGGATTCAAGGTATCCCGGTTGAAAGACTGTCCTTCTTCTCCCGCTGCGCACGCGATCACTTCCGGATTCCATTTTTTTTTCTTTATTTTTTGGCAATGCAATTCCCACGCTCACAGCCAGTTAGAGCAAAAAAATCCACCCCCTTAAAACTCACCTCACTCTCGTAAATGTACTTCCCAAATCCTAGCGTGACGTGGATGATTCCCCGAATCCATTGCTGACTTCACCACGATCGATTAGGTGAAACGGTTTTGCAAAGTTTGTTTTTTCATACAGGCAGTGTGATTGGGAGATCTTTTGTTTGACTCCGCAAGGTAGCCAGCCAGTTTTTCATTAAACAGGCATGATTCAACTGCAAAACAGAAAAGTAGTGTGGAGAACTAGTCAGAATTGTGCCTGCCATCTAATTCGTGACGCATGGCGAGATTCCTCTACCACTCTATAAATGGAGGCTCGATAAGTGTCTTCATCAAATTCAAATCAAAAAAATTGAGTAATAGCACGTATAGCTATGGATGCTGCAAACAGGCTTTCTGCAATTGCTGCCGAAATGGGGCAACTGCAAAATGAAATTCAAGAGCACCGTAGAGTGCCCTCTTCCTCTCCCGTTGGTCGAGCGTCTTCAAACCTTTTGAGAAGTGTTAGAACAATGGATCCTGCAAGGAAAGAAGCGCGCATTCGCGCTACCAGAGAGCGCATAGAGGGTTTGGAGACGAGGCAGCAAGCGCTGCGGGCGGAGCAGGAAGACCTAATTGTGCATGCTGTCACCCCCGGTCCCCGGGGAGACTAGAATAGAAGAGTCCGTCGACTCTTTTTAGTTTTAGAAGGTTTAAATTAAATAAGTGTCTGGAGACATTTGTTTCATGTCTGGTGTTCTTTGTTTTTTTTTAGTGTAGATCTACTCCGGTGCCTACTGGAGATAGACTCCTATCTATGCTATAACTATCTTTCTTTTGTTAAATTTGTTATGTTTGCATGTATAGTATGGTATGGTAAAACCCCTCGTCTAAAATGTTTACTACTTAATGCTATAATAGAATAATGAATAAAGACTTTTTCGTAAAAATGTGCAGAAAATGAAGTTCTTTCCTTTTTTTTCTTTCTATAGTGGAGATAGTCGCACGTAATGACAGACATATTATGAAATGTGGTAAGAACGGGTTTCGTTCTAGTGCCCGAAAAGAATATTCCAAAGCTTTTGTATGTTCTCCGTTACAGAACCGTACGTGAGATTTTCATCTCATACGGCTCCTCCCTTATGTGCATAATGAAAAGAAAATTATATATATAATAATAATCTTTCAATTTTATATTTAGTCTATATTAACCGGCTATACAAAGCGATATCCCTAGCTAGATTGCTTGCATAAAGAGAACGAAAAATACTTTTTTAACTGATTCAATTGTAACCGGAAAAAACTATTCAATCGTATCAAACTCGGGAAACTCTTTAAAGGTTACTCTCACAGGCAGACAGGTATTCAAAACAAGAGGGCTCTAGATTTTAAGGGCTAACAATAAGATTCCCTGGTAGGCTTGTCTTAGGACTGGAGGAAAGAAGCGATATATTCATTACAGAAAGACTCAAAAAATGGAACTCTTTGGAATCTCACTATCTATTGGCACGAAGGCTGGTACACGGTACACTCGCTATTACAAGTATTATGATATAGACCCTATGGGACAACTGCTTTCACTCCAAGTCTATTACGTATCTTTCTTTGTTGTTATCGAGCAAGTAGCGAGTCTTTCTTGGTGTTAAGTGTAATGGGTATGCGGTATGCAGATGGCGGATATTAGTTATGGCAGTCCCGCTAGGTAGCTACTAGGTTCTCTTTCTCTATGCCGCCCTGCGTTGCATGAAGAGGTGCCTAAAGCAGGGCATAAGTCAATCTAATCTTCTTTACGCCCGGGATAGTTCTTGTGTTGCCTTCCCTTAGTAGGAGGTGAGATTGGTCTTCCTATGGTCTTAGTCGGGTGTGCTTTTCTTCTTTATTCCTGTAACTTCCCTACTGCCAGCCACACCCCCGGTGTAGTAGTTCCTAACTATATAACCCACTAAAGGAATAGTTTTCTCGTTGCCATGCCAATCCGCCACGCTAAGCGGCCAAGTAAAGTCAGTGTGAAGGTTTCGAAGGAATTGAATCGAAGTAGTACCAGCTATACCGATTAAGGATCCGGAGGTCAATATTAAACCTGGAACTCTAACTCCTTTCCAAGGTCTTTACCAGTCTGGCATTTGAGTTTCTCTTTGATTTCGTCTCTAAGGCAATTTATTTAAGGCAAATCCTTCATTTTGGAAACAGGACAAGTAAATCGGCATTGAATCGGCTAAATCTGGCATTCTGGATGGTTAACCCGCTTTCAATGAAGAACTCTAGCCGGGAGATAGAGAATTCTTGCCACAGTGTAACCTATGCCGACGCCCGCCCCTGCCAGCGCTGGTATACACTATTTTGTTTAACTATCGCCTGTTAAACGCCTGCCTTTCTCTCTTGGCATTTAGACTTCTGTCTTAGTAGCTTATCCTTGAAGAACCCTACGGCCAAGACCTTCTTTGACATAGCTATAGAGAAAGAAAGAATGAAGATAGGGCTGTAAGTTCATACTTCTTTATGCTTTCTATGTCTAAAGAACAAGTCTAAAGAAAGAATGGCCTACGGTAAATCTTAAGGTATGGCATTTTCTTTTTTCTTCTTAGTGACATAAAAAGTCTTACTTTTTCCACTATAGGAGATAAAAAAGAAATGATTGCTTCCGAAGGGCCTTCGCTTTTCGCTCCTCTCCTTTCAGTCGAGCTGCTTCGCTCCTACCTTCGAATTAATGGTAGCTTATTTGGCTGTAAGTTCATCTTTAAACTCTTTCTTTTAGGTTTTCTTCTAACCTCAGTCTTTTTCAATGATAGAAAGATGTTACACAACCTCGGGGAAGCATTTGCCTACGGAGAAGTCTTCCGTCTATGTTCTTCGGGAGATCCTACAGGGAGACTTGGACCTGAGATGACAGCCGCGGAGCAATGGAAGACCCTAAGCCCACGGGATTTTGGCACCACATCACACTTCCTCTCGACTCAACAATTCATCCAGTTCCCATTGTTTATCTCGGATTGGGGTGCTCGGCTAAGATAGAATGAATATCTCGAAAGTGAGCTCGACAAAGAAGCTGAAAGAGGACTTGCAGCTAGCACGTCCAAAGAATTCTCAAATAGAATATGAAATGGAATGGGAAAGGTTCTGTTCTATCTATTGAAATGGGAGGAAGTTGGGAATCCCAGGTGTAAGGCAGAGTGCCAGGTCGAACTATAATTCATGTAATTCTTTACTTCGGGTGTACACTCATTTACTTCCAACAATGGGATTGACTTCTTCTATTGGAATTGGAACGGAAACTCTTCTCTTTCAAATCCTCATCCTATTCAACTTCAACTGAAATTACTGGATTTCCAGAAAGAGCTCCCGCGTCTCCTCCTCCGTATGCTACTTCTTAATTCTAAAAAAGAAGTCATTTGTGCACCTCCCCTCAATGGGCTCCTCTCTTGTGTACTCCCTCTCTTTCTCCGTGTGCAAGTTTTCTATATGAAATAGGAATTGGCCACCTCCCCCGTTAGCCAGCGGATATGTATTTAAAAAGAAGAACTGAAACCGAAGAAGCGAAAGAGCCACCCGGCATATGTTTTTTTAATAAAAAAAAAGCCTTGACCGGACCTGTCCTCTTCTTGGTCGGGAATAGGAAGATGTAACTCTATTCCCTCATTAAGATTCAACAACAGCTTTCTCCCGGAAATCCCCCTCCCCGAAAAACTACTTCTGATTCTCTGTTTCATAATATTTATTATATAGTATGATATTATCATGCTGGAAGAACATATATGATATATTATCAAAGAAGGTAAATCCAGATGAACTTGATTCCGTGAACAAATCCATCTTCACTCACGGAAAGCACACTTTTCACTTCCCTTCGAGTTAAAAGTGGAAAGTTCGATCCACGCACTCTTTCATTAGACGAGGAAAGCGCAAAGACAGATTGGCTCAATGCCTTTACTGCCCGAATCAAGGACTTTCCCATGCACACTTACTCGGTTCTATTCTAAAGCCACAGCTGAATGCCGTACTTGCCTTTCTTTATAAAGTCCCGATAAGTTCGCTAGTTGAATGAATCATTAATCGCACTTGCGCGACTAATTGAACCAGTTCCCTCGTCTCCTCTCTCTCAGTCCAGTCCGTAGCTCCAGAACTAGATGCCACCCGCATTGTTCCCGACAACGAGAAATGTTAAGAGTTATGAGAGAGATCCCATTGCTGGCGAAAAAAGTTCGATAGGGAGCCCTGCTCTCTAACCATCCAATTGGTCATAGTCTGCCAAGAGGGCTAAGCCTAAGGATTTTCTTCTTTCTTTTTGTGAACCGGAGCATTTTTCTTCCTATTACTGCTAGTTTCATCTTCATCGGTTTCTGAGTTATTACTGACGAGCAGAGAATTGGAATCGATAGTTGTCTCTGAGTCTTCTATCCACCCACAAATCTTAGGTTGCTCCATCCTGGCTTTTGAAAAGTCACTTGACCACGCGACATCTTCAAGAGCCATAGTTAGGTCTTGCGGAGTGAAGGATTCTGGATCTTGGCCAGAGACGTCAGCATGTTAAAACTGAATGGAGTCTCAGACTCTTTTTCCGGGTTCCCCAGGGGGATCAACTTCATCATGAGTGCTTGCCATCCAGAGAACATCATTGACAACCAATCCCCACAACATATGATAGGTTAGGGCGAGTGATAGTAATATAGATGAAAGTACGAAGTAGTTCAACTTTCCGTTATCGAAGCGAAGACAGGAGATCCCCTCTTTTTTGAGAACTTCAGATTTTTCCCCTTTTTCTAGTTTTAAGGTCTTGTCCACCTTAGCATTAGAATTCCATTCTTATAATTGCTTATTTATGGCAAGGAAGAAGCTTTCTCAATATCCTTCACACAGATGACATTTATCTTTCCCATGACTACTTAGTCTGACTCAACAACCGTGTCGGAGAGAAAGAAGAGGCGAGTCTTATAAAACTAAAAAGAAAGAATCAATGGCGATACAAGTCGCTGGACAGGAAAAGCCCAAGGCCCCTGCGCAAAAGAACGAAAACGGGGATGAAAATCAGCAGGCAAAGAAAATGTATCTCAAAGAACGACTCTCTAAAGTCGGGGATTTCGATGAAAGCAAGGTAGACGCCATCTTTGACATCTACCTTGCCTTTTTGCCTGAACAACATTCGTACTTTGATTTCCGATATTGGGGATATTGATTAACTGCCCGAGAAGAGAAGATCATCTGCAATGACATTTGAGGAAGCCAGGGGCAACTATTGGCTCTAAGCCTATGCACATGAATCAGGAGCTGTGGCACTTTCTCAAATGGCTTCCTACTGAGGCGGCGTAAACGCGCTTGGGACTGCTTCCTTTCCTCTTGCTGTTGATTCCGACTTGATAGTGCCAATTGATGCAAGGAAGGCAATCCCGCCTATTTCTATATGCTATTCTAGCCTTTGCTTTTCAAGCTGTGCCTTGGTTGTTCAAGAAGGGGAGCTGCGAAGTTTCACTCACCTCTATCCTTGCCTTTTCCTTGCTTGTAAGCCAAGCCTTCACATCTAACTGTAAACGCTCTTCCATTATTTGTCCGATTCTGGGCATCCTACTAGCAGCGCCTTCTGTGCCCCTTCTTCCTAAAAGGAAGAAATCGAAATGCTTGACCCTTACCTAGCTCACTCGTGCCATTTTCTTCTTTCTTCGTGATTCAACGTCAAAAAGTCGACGTGAGGCACTATTCCCACAGCAGCAGCAGGTTGGATTCTCCAACTTTTGCAAATGAACCCCTCCATCCCAACTGTCTCATCTGGATTCGAGAACAAGGCATTCTAGCGAAAACAGCTCCTTCTCTGTGCGTGGATATCTTCTACCAATTCTTGCAAATAACCCATTCTTCCAAAGAGTCAAAAGAACCGTAAGCAAGAGACCAAAATAGGGTGATAGCTGACACTCCTGCTACTGCGCTAATCCACGCAATGATATTTGAGGAAGAAGTGTCATAGGTACCCAAGCACAACCTATTCCTCTTCTGCCTTTTGACTCTCTCCTGCTCGTACATTAACTATATCAACTATTTAGTATTCCCCTCCTTTCATGGTTTATATATCCTCCAAGAGCGCCTATTCCCCTTCATGTGCAGCCTATTAAATAGCAATTGATCTAAAAATCCCAGTAGAAGCAAAAGCATATCCAGAAGCCGATACCAACAGCAGTAGATAAAGCCTCCTCTCTGTAGTCCCGTAGTGAACTTCCGGAAGCGAGGCGCGGTACACTTTGAATACACTCGTTCAGTTTCGTTAGAAGAGCGGAAAGCAAAAGCCTAGCCCAGTACGAGAGTACTGGAAAAAGCCAATCAACCTCTAGGATGCTTTGCAACACATGGAAGAACCGCTAACGACCCGTAAAAAGAAAGAAAAGAAATTCCCAATTCAGGAATCCGGCCTAACCGGACACGTGTCACTCCTCGATTGGCGGGCTATTTATTATATGATATATCAACAAGCTCCCCATTCTCAAGTCGAAACCCTTAGGTCCTGGCAACCCCCCAATTCTTAAGGGTAGGAAGAAACCCTGTGAGGCTGACCTCTACGAATCCTGGGTTCATCTGGAGAACATCCGGAAGAAATTCCATATTTCGAGCAAGTTCACCCTTTGCACCTGGAAAAATGAGAGAACAAATGACACCCAAAATGTCCGAGTAGGAGTGTATATAGAAAAACTTGTAGCTGGACTACGTTTCCCGTTGTGCGACCTTATAGTCGGCATTTTAAACCATTATGAAGTCGGACTGGGGCAACTCGCTCCCAATGCCATCCACTTAATTCTAGGCTTCCATTGTCTTTGTCGCCATTTAAATATTAAGACGACTATCGAACTATTTCGTCGGTTCTTTTCCTTCCGAGTTAACTGCCAGGAACCGAGTTGGTTTTGCATCGCCAAAGAACTTCAGCCGAGACCACTGTCACAAACACTAGGTCATCCATCCATGGGTGGAAGTACAATTTCTTTTGTAGATGCCAAATCATTAAGTACAAAAAGCATTTGGCACGAGTCCGCTGCACTCGGTGATTCCAAGCCCAAGTCAAAGTTCAGTGTAGACGATGAGAAAGAAAGAAATTGGTGTGGACTCGTCGTAGACATGGGCTCTGATTTGACTGAGGAAGAATTAAAGTGGGCTGAGCTTTGGTGGAGGAAGTTAACCTTTCTCCTAGGCGGGTTCTTGAACACAAACCCTAGCTACGTTGGGACGTGAGACAAGCTTCGTAGGACCATAAAGGTCAGGCCAATTACGAAAGTAGAGCCGATAGAAAAACAGGTGAAACTCAAAGAAGAAGACAATAAGCAAATGGGGTCGATCCACCCTATAGAAGTGGATAGAATGTAGTACTAAACTGCAAAGCCGTACCAAACTTTCTGCAAAATGTATTCTAAAATAACAATCTTCCATGCCATGAACTTGGCCTCTCTATTAGTTAGGAGATCCCTTCCCATACACCCCGACGATTTCCCGAAAGAACACGTTAGCAATGGTTCAGGCTTTTGCTTTTGTTCAATACAGAATGACTTCAGTGTGCCATCTTTGAGAACCTGTCAACTACTACATTGAATCATTGCGATGTTGTGTTCTTGGTAAGAAAAAGAAGAAATCCGCCCAAGGCGCAATTGCAATTAGAACAGGAAGTATAGTTTATAATAGTCTTTTGGTCATTGTCCTTATCCACTTAGCCACGTATCGCGCCACATCTCTTCGAACTTTCGGCCAACATTTCCTCCACCAAGGCTATTTCCTGACTACCTACAGTCCTTCCTTATCTTAATAGATGATCTTTTCACTACGTGAACCCCCCTTGCCCTGTTGTTTTCTATTTCTACTTGTTGATGGGTAGATGCAGCTCTTGGTCTATTGAAGTGGGTCTTTAGCTATGGAACAATGAAAGATTAAAGGCAAGGTCAAGGCAAAGGGTGAGATACTGGCGCCAATTCCCCGAGTCGTCCAAATTCCGGGCGGATCTCCTTTTGTTCGGCCACTTCTAGGCAGCAGGGGCCAAGTGATTCCGAGCCTGATACTGGACGTAGCGCTTACCAATAGGCTCTGAAAGAGAGTGGCATGGTCAACAGAGGAGTCAACCAATGGGGTAGAACCCAGACCGCCTCAACGGTCTATGCTGATGAGATCAAGAAGAGAGCATGTTCCGCACTCACGTAGCTTAGAAGTGGTTAGCTGATGTCGAGAAGAACTTAAGAGTGTTGTTAATCCCCGAGGAGTTTAAGTGTGAACTTATAGTCTTATTCTTGACCGGAGATGCCGAGACATGGTGGAAGGGTGTAGAGCCATCATTGCCAAAGCCGACTACTTGGAGTGACTTTAGGAGAGTTTTCCTAACTTATTATTAACCGGATACGGTTAGACTTAACCGCATAGGTGAATTTGATAACCTCAAGCAAACCAATGACATGAGAGTAACCGAGTACTCCCATAAGTTCAATTCTCTAGGACGTTTTGTACCTACAACGATGGGGAAGGGGATGAGGCGAAGACGACATGCGTGAGGAGATAGGGGGCATATGAGTTTTTGGTCATGCCTTTCGGCTTGACGAATGCCCCAACTACTTTCTATACCTTAATGAACCAAGTGTTTCGAGACTACATCGACAAGTTCGCCGTGGTTTATTTTGATGACATTGTGGTGTACATTAGGAACCTAGAAGAGCACCAAGAAAAAGAAAGAAGAAAGTGCTCACCAGACGGCGAGAGCACGAGTTCCATGTGAAGCTGTCTAAGTGCTTGTTCACGCAGCTCAAAACCATCGACCCTTTTCTTGCCCACTTCATTGAGGAGGATCGGATTCGCATGGATCCACCGAAGCTAAAGGATCTGGACCCCGTGGTACATCGGGATCGAGAGCCGGATGAAAGCCTTTCTAGATAGCTGAATCGGTGGAACAAGCGACCTTTACGTAATCTTTACTATAGGCTGAAGTAGCCTTTCGTGGGTTTGGTGTAGTGAAAGAGAACAAGTAGCTTCAGTTACTGAACAGGGCAAGTATACCTAGGAAATCGAGATTGGGATCCCATTGATCCAGCGGAAGCAAGGGCTAGGGCATAAACAATAACAGATCCTTTGCATAGCCGGGGTCCGGAGGTTCCTCGTAACCGCAGAAGCTACGACATGGGCATAGCTAGGTGCTGGCTCAAGTATTGGCGAAAGTACCTGAACCAGTGGTGACATCGGCAGGAGAGGCTCCAGCACTGGTAGGTAAGGGCGAAGTCATCATAAGTGGTTGACTGCAATATAAATATAGGCAGTTGGGTTTATGACTGGGAGTTACAATGCAAGCTTTCCTTAAAGAGCGGCGGTATTGCCTATCGCTTCTCTCGTAAGGGTTCTCAACCCTTACTTCGCTGCGCTTGCTACTACCTCTACGGGCATTTCCATTCCCAGCGCTTCACTTATAGCTCTCTGGGCAACTTCGGCTGCATCTTCTCTGGCTCGCTGCGCGGCACTAAAGTGATTTCCTAAAGTAAATACCACTCGTGTGTTCAACGCTTGTTTTTGTTTTGTTAAAGGCCGGTCGCGCTCTCGGCCTCTCAAGCACATTTTTGACCTCCGTTCCCATGCTTCAAAGACTTTTTCCTTCAGCTATGATATAAGATCACTTGGGGTACTACCGGAAAGCTTGCCTCCAAGGGGTTGTCCGTTTTCGCTTTAAGGGCGCCCTTTGGCTCTCTTACCGCTTTTGGCGGGGCGCATAGCAAGAAGATTCCGGGAAGGGCCAATGCCTTAAGCTCACTCACTCACGGTACACGATCCAATTAGCACGCTCATCAGGGCCAAGATTTTGCTCCCAACTTCTTCGGTGGTATCTTCTGTTCCAGCACCTTCTATCCAAGAGCTTCCATTCCAGTACGGGTACTACGCACATCTTCTCGTCCTTTTCAGTTTATATTACATACGTTATAAGGTAAACGACTCCCCAGTTAGATTTATAGGAAGATTAGCGGAACCGCCAGGAATCAGTACTGCGTCGACTGCTATGTCCTAAAGACTGCGGACTAAGAGCTCTTACTCCTTTCGGCATAA